ACATCCTCCGCTAACTGTTGCGGGTCGGTGCCTTCTGCCCATTCTTTAAACTCCGATTCGTAGAGAAATCTACGATCAAAGATAGAACGAGATCCATTTTCCATCATCTCTAAGGGATTCCTCGGTTCGGGCCGAAGAAGCGAGGATCCCACCAGAGCGCCTTCTACTACTTCTAATAGGCCATCAACTAGACCAGAATCCGTCTCAACGAGTCTATAAGAAGTGATCCAATTTTTTTCATCGGGTCCGGGTAGAGACCAAAGATCTTGAGCGACCGATCCGGCAGAACAACTCAAAAGATAAAGAAGTATCGTTAATTTCTTCATGCTCGTTCCAAGTTCGAAGAACCATTTGTACAAATAAGGATCCCCTTCGTAACATGATTGCTTCTTCATATAGATAGATATAGGATCTATAAGGCAGCAATTATTTATAAGTACATTTTGTGCAACAGCCCTTCCTATCTGATAGAAAAGGATCCCATGATCCGGAACCGGTCTTACATGCGCTCGCAACTCCCAAGTTTGTCTATGAAGAGCGAATCGAATTGTATTAGTGTCTATAATTGATTTCTTCTGTGTAATACTAATCGATAGGGCCTCATTGGTAATTGCTACAAGATCTCGTGCATTGTAACCCATGGCTATGGACCCGAATCCATTAGTATGGAACATTTTCTTTTCCAAGTGAAATCCCCTAGTATACGAAAGGGTGAAAACGTGCTTTCGTTGTTGTGGAATAAGAAGCCTTCGTATCTTAATGCATGTATTTAATTGATTCGGAGCTATTAGAGCGGGATCCACTTTTTGGGGAATATGAGTCGAAGCAATAACAAGAATCTCTCTAGTGGACCGTCTTTCACAATCCCCGGGGAGATAGTTCAATAATAAACCGAGGGACTCCGACTCATCCACATACAGATCATGAATGTTTGGAATCCATACTATGCAAGGAGACATTGTTCTTGCCAATTCGAATTGCAAGTTGATAGAAGCTAGGTTGATTTCCAACTCGATGATATACCTAAGTATCTCATCATCCACCGTATACTCCTCCCTCAGCTCCGGGTCCGAGTCCAAGTTCGAATAGTCACGATCATCAATATCATCCGCATCTCTAAGCGCATCCATATATTCCTTAGCAGGATCGCTATCATTATCAATCCCATCAATATCCACATCATTAAGCGCTTCCATATAGTCCTCAGGATCGAGATCATCAATAACTATTTTCAAACCCAGCTTGTTCAGAAATACCGTAATAAAAGGAAGATAGGAGTTTGTCGCTAGGGATTTGACCAAATAGGATCGTCCAGTTCCTATAGGACCTATCACTAAAATACCCCTAGAGGGGGATAGCGCTAGGCGGAACGAAAAGGGTTTCGGGTTTCCATGAGATGGGAAATGAAAACTATTGGCCCCACACGAGGTTTGTGAATAAGTGATTGTCTGATAATGAGCAAGGAATATCCGTCTTTCTGCTAAACAGGATGTATTGAACTCATAATTCATTAGATCCTTTTGATGAATGTCAACTAAGTATCGTAAGTAAATTGCTCCCGCTTGTTCAAACATTTGATAACCATAGTCACTCTTTACTAAACGATCAATATGAGTCAGACTCCATAGAATTTGATCAATCCCTTTTTCTGGCCTTAGGGTGGAGAAATGAAACGAGTAAACTCTCTCTTCATCCAAAAACCAATCACAGGTCTCGATCCAGGATTCTATTTCATCATGAGTCTGAAACCTTTGCCCTTTTCTTATCCATGAATAGATCTCTTTACTTGTATGACTTAGATATCTCGTATTTCTCGAAAAAGTGATTCGATTGATGGGATTTGGTATGATACTTATGAGATCGATGAGATTGAAAAATATCTTCTGTAGAAATTTGACCCCATAAGCGGGACCACCACCAAATAGCGCAAAACCCAGTATTTCCGCTAGAAAATCTTCTAATTGTTCCCGAGCAACTAGAAAGAGATTCTTTAACCAGAAAGAATTCGGTTCAGGTTTAGGATACCCATCCACAAGTTTGTACACCTCAATCGTGTATGATGGAATCGTCAAAGATTTTATCCTCTCGAACTCTGTCTGTAACTCACTAGAGTCTAGGGAAACAGAGAAAAGAAGTACCTGAACGAGACATCCAGCAAGAAGAAGAAGTAAAAGGCTTGAATAGAGGAACTCCCGAATATTTGGCGAGCTCAGATGTGTCGATATCAATGGTGACTCATTATTTCGATGAATCATTTCTTCGACCCGAAGAAGCCTACGGAAACACTTCCACGAAATATCACTTGAAATCTCACTTATCGGTGTCCACAATCCCCACAATTTGAGCTTAAGAGCTCGCCATTTTAGCTTAAGAATTCGCCATGCTGATCTGTGCATAATATAATGAAAAATGGATACAAATTTGTGACTGCTACTTAGCATCGGCAATAGGTCTGAAAAAGCATCTAAAAATAGAAAATTTAGATATTTGTACCCTGTCG